TGTGGCCCTAACTGGAACAGAAAAGTCAGTTAAAAGAAAGGATGCCGGTTGATAGTTTAGCCTATACAGAGATGGGTAAAAAGGACCTTAAAGGAAGCTTGCTTAATCGTCCACTTGTAATTCCTCAGACAAGACAATCGATCCCTACTATAAAATCTGGAATTTCACTATACCATCTCGAAGACCATCGAATGCCCCTTTAGCCCGGGATTAGAGTAATAGCCCTTGGTTCAATCCTTTCGTTCTAGGTAGTCCCTTTATCAGTTCTCGTCCTCCTCCTCTGTAACTGAAGCAGCCAGCTAAGGAGCCTTGACCAGGATATGGTTATATTCAAAGTTGGGAAATGCTTATGTCTGCAGTCTTTCTTTCGATTTAATAAGATGATTCCAAGCCAACTGCCCTCCCAAGTGAAATGCTATTGGAAATGCCCTTCCACAAGCGTACTCTGTAGCTACTACTTAGTACCTCCTTGCTGTCCTAGTCTCCCTTTCTGCTTCCGTACTTTCCACTGCTTTGCTTCTTCCTAGGGATGAGGTCTCGCTAATCCCCCTTCCTAACAGCTTTCATGGAAGAATAGGCGCTTAGGCTTTTTTGCTAGGTGATTCAAAAGAAAAAGGTAAGCCAGCTGCATTCCGATCAAAAAGAAAGTCTCCCCGATTGAAAGGAATAGCAGACCGTGGAAACAACTCATTATAGCTTGACTTTGCTGGCCGGCTAAAGGCTTTGATTGCGGGCATAGAATAGGAATAGATAGTATGAGTCTGGTTTGCTTCCTTTAGATTAGCGGACTACTTGAACTGCTTACACCCGATTCAAGGGAAGCGTGCCTAACCCACTACTTCAAAGCCCTTGACTTTGAGTCGATTTATCCCCCTTTCTTCCAACTTAACACTTTACGAATATTCTTGGGTCGAGCTACTTTAGTGGAACATAAATTCGCTTTACTCTTCCGACTAATGGGCTAGCAGCCCTACTTTATCTTTCCTTGTTGGAGTTTGACTCTTCGCGAAGGAGGAAGACCTCATAACCTCTACAGAGAAATTCATTCAACTATCAGAGCCATTAGAAAGTCTCCCACAAGATCCTATAGAAGACCAAAAAGCGCAAGACCGCCCCTTTTGGTTAAGCAGCTGTCAAACCAAACTGAATTGAATGGCTTTCGCTGTCCGGTATGATTCCGCTTTCCTTCAACTCCATTTTCTTAGGTGGCTAAAGCACCGGGATCTCGTGCATTGACTTCTCTGCTCATTTCCCTTCGAGGATGGCTAGCTTTTGACTTCTTAAGCTAGAGCTAACTACCTTCCTTCTTCGCCTATAAATCGGTACCCTTGAGTCGAATGAGCTGCTTCATAACCATTTGATTTAAAGGAAGAACCGGGAATGCTTTAAGGCAGTCCTTTCTTTGACAGGGAGTCCCCTCTTTAGTTCGGGGTACGCAATGAGGTCGGGCTTTTATAAGAGCTCGGGGTTCTAGAATCTTTCTTGCTGCCTTCCTTCCACTCACGGTACACCTACTATCGTAATGGCTGGTGAAAAGGCTAGTTCAACTAGACCTGTAATCAAAGGCTTCCAAGACCTTACCACCGGAGTGAATGAGTGCAGCAAGGAAAGAAGCCTATAAGCTATGTAAGCTAATATGAGGAGAGCGCTTTCTCCCCGACGGCTTATCGAATGATCGCTTAGTATACGGTTAGGTAGGGAACATTCTATCCTATCTTTTAATATCCCTCACATGACGTTTTCACTTGCACTTTAAGCTACGTCAAAAGGCGAAGAAAATTGGAACTAGACCAGACAGCTCGATGGAAAGGATAAAGCCAAAACTCTTGCTTTTGGCTAGATGGTTATTTTGGCCCAAGCATCACGGGATATGTTAGTTACTCAAGCACCTATTTGCCTTAAGCCCTTCCGATAACCCGAGAAGCCCCCGATGAACCGCCTATATTATCAGTCGGCTTGCCAATCAACTGACCCGCTTCTTCCCCTTATCCTTTCTATTGGACCGGTACACTGAAGACCAAGCCAATCTCGACAAAAAGATAAAGACAGCGCGTGCCACACACGATCCCTTTTGAGTTCGTTTGCGGCTCCTTCTTTATTCAATTGAAATTCTTTCTTCTCTTATGATCACCTATATATACTATTAAGATTAAGTAAGGTTATGCTACAAGGGCAAAGGAGGATATCGGGTTTATAGACTAGCCAGCAAATAAGCCAGTGGAAGTGGGAGTTGCTTTTGATGGCGAGCCAATTACAGGACTGATTCTCTCCCATCCTGTCTGAAGGTGGGAGCCCTGCCAGTTAAGTTTTTTACCTCTTAATATACTTTATATATTAGAGGGAAGATTATTATTGAGGATGAATATATAGTTTAAGTGCTAGGGGCATCTATTTCCAGTCTTGCAGTCCTAAGGCAAGCTCCCGCATTGAATTTAGAGAAAAAAGCATATCTAGTTTCTTATCTTCGCCCATCTAATGCTTCTTTTCCAGCCAGGTGTAG